GTTCCACCAACTACTCTTAGTCTTGAATTCTGTTGGGGGGGGGGTTGATAAATATTTTTATGTATTCATCTAATTTCTATGTGTATTAAACTATTCCAGTAACTTTATATTTTATTTTTTTCCTTTCTATTTGACTCTTTCATTTACTTTTAATAACTTTCCTATTATTAATATAATATTCATTTTTTAATATATTGAATTCAATTTAAATAATAGGCGACTCAAAATAAAAGTTTCCTTCTCGCATCTGCACTGCATTCTCCATCACATTAGCGGAACAAAAATATCGTATCATATGTATCGTATCAATATGGAGGGAAATCTTTAGTACATGAAATAGCGATTTGCTAGATACTCGATAGATAAATAGATAAAAAAGGGGGATCTTCTGTTCTGAAATTGGCATCAAAGAAAGATATTTAAGACGGCTTGTATGTTGTGACTTGTAATAAATGTTTCTCCGTAAAGGAAAGGAAGAGCCGTTTTTTCATTGTAAATTTTTTCCTATAGAACATCTAGGAACAAGAAGATTAAATTGGAAATATCGACGGATTCCCGCGCAGTACAAAGAAATATGAAATTAATAATAAAAAAAAAAAAAGATCTAATTTTATCTCTATCGAATTTTAATATCAGAATAGTGAATAGAATTCTGATGCAATGGGTTAGGTCCACTTACTTTTTCTTTTGTTGATTTCTAATCAATTTAATTGGAATAATGGAAAATAGGAAAGTAATAGGAATATTTTATTCAAGGAGACTGGTTAATCCGTATTTATTATAATTTGCTAATCTTATTATAATTTATAATTCATTATAATAAGATTAGCAAATTTATAACTATACTCTAATTTATTAGTATGTTATAATTTATATAATGATATTAAATTATACGTATATTACATTATACAATTTGTTACTTTTTTATTACAAATATCCACAATAACTTTATTCGTACTTAAAAATAGGAATATTACCGCCGGAGTTTTTTGATTTATGAAAAAACAAAAGCCCCTTATCGGATTTGAACCGATGACTTACGCCTTACCATGGCGTTACTCTACCGCTGAGTTAAAAGGGCTTGTTTGATTCAATTACTGAATAAAGTCACTAGTCACTAGCCACTATGAGTTTAGTATATAAACTTATTATAATATATGTACATATCTTATAATAAGTCTATATCTTATACGTATAGCAGTTCGTTCAGAAATTAACAATTTTACTTGTGCGGTAAATAAAATTCTAGGGAAGGATATACTAGTGAATATAGGTAAAAAAAAAACGGTTTCTTGATATTGGATTTGATAAATAGCAATACTATGAATTTTTTCCGATCCTAATTGATATCATAACGAAATTCATTTAATTGATACACGTACCTACTAATTTAACAGGGATCCAACATATTTCATTGAATGATTGATAAAGAAATTTGGGGCAGCCTCTGAACTAAATTAGGAACTAAATTTAAATTATTGGCGGAAAAAATGCTATAGATATAGAATCGTGAAAGATAGAAAGATCCTCCGTATCGAGTTATACCATCCTATCCCATTCCATTATATTGACAATTTTACAAAATTATGCATACTATCTGCATAGTATCAGGGCGGCCGTTCAAGTATGGTATGCCCCCATCGTCTAGTGGTCCAGGACATCTCTCTTTCAAGGAGGCAGCGGGGATTCGACTTCCCCTGGGGGTAGGGTACTACGAAAGGAAGTTGATCGTGGATTATCAATAAGCCTGGAATTTCTTTTTCCTGGGTCGATGCCCGAGCGGTTAATGGGGACGGACTGTAAATTCGTTGGCAATATGTCTACGCTGGTTCAAATCCAGCTCGGCCCAAAAATTCGCTGATCTACCACGAAATGGTATTATATAACCCATTTTGTGCTCTTCAGAAATGCCCGATCCCCCAATACGTAAGAGAAATTGGCTTCTCTGCTATATCTATCGCACTCTTTATTTCATTTACTCCATTTTTCCAACAAATTAGGATCTTGATATGATAATGGTCTTTATTCATATAAGAATCTATAAGTATAAAATACAATCTGAGGTTTCATTGAAAAAAAAAAAAAAAAAATTATCCCATTTATTTGGCAATAACGAAAGGATTACTATTAATCCAGGTCGGTCTCACTAAAGCGCAAGCGCATACCCATATGGGTATCATATATATCACTCACGGCTCTGTTACAACACGCCAATTTGAATCTAAATTCAAAATTGAAAGGGTTAGAATAAAATCATAAAAATATGTATAAATAATACTTTATTTTATAATGGTATTTACTTGGGATTGTAGTTCAATTGGTCAGAGCACCGCCCTGTCAAGGCGGAAGCTGCGGGTTCGAGCCCCGTCAGTCCCGACGGATCCAATAAAAAAATATATCAACTCCGCTCTCGATTTTTTGTGAAAGATTTTTTTGTAAAAGTAACTAGAATTTCATTCCCAACGGGAATCCCTCTTCTTTATTTTTAATTTTTATTGTTTTTTTTTTTTTATTTAGATTCTATTGTTTATTGAGGATTGTTTAGAATCAATGGTAAGTGTAAGGGCGGTTCAATGATACTTCATCAGATGGTTGGACAAAGAGGGCAGTAGGTTATATAAAATAAAGAATAAAAAAAAATGGTAAATAAAAAAATAAAATAAAGGAATTATTGGTTGGATCAGGAATAAAATTTGGAGTTCGGTATGGATAAAAGATTTTCCTATGTTATACTATTCAATTCTTGACCATGAGTTGATTTGATAGTGCAGATATTGTTATTCATGATATTGATCCGATTCGATATCATCGAGATGTAATTCATCCCGTTGAATTTACAAGCGAAAGATTTATTATCTCTATGGGATTAACTCCCGAGTTATTGCAAATTAAAGAAAAACGAAACAATGAGATTATGGAAGTAAATATTCTCGCATTTATTGCTACCGCACTGTTTATTCTAGTTCCTACCGCCTTTTTACTTATAATATACGTAAAAACAGTCAGCCAAGGTGATTAATTTGAATTAAACTTGATTTTTGAGTTCTTATCAAAAATTGATAGAGAAGAAAGGGATTCGAATTTCGCGTCTTAAATGAACTGGGCAGACTAGAATTCGCTGTATTCTATGAAATACGATAGTATGATTATGGTAGAAAGAAATATTTGAATCTTTCTACCATACTATCTACTATTGTTATTGTATTACTGTAGTGTATATTTGTAGTGTATATAAGGTGTATTGTAATCCGGGTTAATTTAATAGAGTAAGAGAGATCAATCTACAACAGTATCGTCATATTTCTATATATCCGTATATATATATATGGATATCCATTACATATTATATATAATGTATAATAACATATTATATATAATGTATAATATGTATATAGCGCCCCCTAATTCTATTTCTTTGTTTTATTTATCCATCTGTATCTGTCTTATATTTAATTTAATTTGTGTTAATTTCAATCAATTTGAAAGAATAGAAAAACGACTCGTCCGATTCTAATTCCTGTATTGCTGATTATTTTCAATATGAATCCTGATCAAAAGAATCAAAGGCCTCTTTGATGGGTATAATAAAAGAAAAAAAGAGTCTTTTTACTAGCATTCTGACGAAGAAGTCATTGATCGATCAGTTGACAGATGATCTATGGAAACTCCTTCGGATTTCGAAAAAAAAAGGGGGATTAGTAAACCTCTTTTAACGTTTGAACAGTGAGTTCAATAAAAAAATACAACATAAATAAAATTTGCAAAATATTTAAACAAACGGGAAGTGCGCAATATGTGACTCGCCCAAGACACTATTTGAGTCTGTGTAGTAGTATCTCTTTAGAGAACTACTATATCTGTGTTGTTTCCGATAGAAAATGTGTATCTACGTGATGTAATAACAGAACTATTTTCTCTTTGAATAATAAAAAAGTTCAACTCTTCCTCACGGTCCATATCTAATTTTAGTAAGAGTGTGTTCATCGAAATATAAAATTGATCAAGAATTCTATTGGACTAAATTTACTACCATTTGTATTTCTTTTACTTTTTATTCTTTTTACTTTCGAAATACAAACACGGAAATAATTGAAATATTTGTTTGATTGAAAGAGTATTCTTCATATATATTATTCATAAACTATATTACTACACTAAAATAAAAGCCAAGAAAATTTGGAAATGCAGATATTTTTTTATTTCTATTTCAATTTAAAAATTGAATTTTAAATTGAAATAGTGTTGAAATAGTGAAATTTCAACTAAAAAAAGCTTTTCAGAACTGAACAATTTATAAAAAAAAATTGATAAAGTTTAATTACTAAACTCAATTACAATTAGTAATACTTCTAGAGTCCACTTCTTCCCCATACTACGAGTGAAAGGGAAAATGTAAAGACTACCATTAAAGCAGCCCAAGCGAGATTTACTATATCCATGTGAATTATGTCCCCTATCTCTATGACGGAATTCTTTAATTATTGTTCAATAATAAATAATAGTGGAATCACTGGCGCAGAGTCAAAAATTCTGACCTAAGATCGTTGATGAAACAATCCAATAAATTCAACTCTAACTTATAAGGAAGGGGTCTTATAAGAGTTCTAGTATAATCAGAAAAGATTAAGCACAAGCAAAATATGCGGAGACCCCCTTCCCTTGGAAGTATCAAAGAAATGATATTAAATTAATATAATATGTAGAAATAAGAAAAATAGATTCCTTATTTTGTTGCCCTTCATTAAGTAAGTATAAAAAAATAGAAGAAGGGTAGATCACTACCTAGCCCATACCCTATCTCTTTCCCATTTTATTTTGATCTAATCCTTAACGTCTCTTTATTGTCTCTATGAAACAATCAGAGGACGCCTTATTATGTTCTTGCCTAGAGGTTAATGAAAAAATAAAAAAGGTATATCTATTAAGTATAAGTAAAAACCAATTACTCATTCAATCGAATTAATATTTATTGAATACCGGAGTACTCAAAGACTTTGATG